TATTTTAAGAAGTGAGTGTCTTTCTTAGTAGCGGGGTCGGGGGAAAGAATAGGAAAGGTGATTTCACTATATTTCTGACCAGGAACAGGGCCTATGACAAGAATATTTTTTTGATTGGGGCGATAGCTCTGAAAAGACAGATTGCCCATCTTTTCTTTTATCTCGGGGGAAATACGATCGGGAGGGGCTAATTCAAAACCCTCTGGTAAAATAAGAACAGCTCCCACATTCAGGACTCCTTTTTTACCATTAGCAAGAACTTGTTTCACTTGCATATCATAAGGAATTCGAACAACTGCTTCAAATACAGTATCGGGAAGTACCGCTTGCGGAACCTCAATATCCACCGGTTTATTAGCTAAATGGCAATTGGCGCATACAATACGTCCAGTCGCTTCTCGTGGATTTTCATAACCCTGCTGTGCAAAAATGGGATATGCATTTGAAATGGATGTACGAGTGATGATATATATCATGAGCGATATGGAAATAGATCGAGTAATTTGTTCCTTTATCCAAGAAAAAGTATTTCTAGTTTGCATGGTCCAACCATTGATCCCGAAAATATATTTATACAATAAATTTGGGTAGGTCACTAATGGAGTTTCCTATCCACGATTCTGTTATTTACTGGAATAATTTGTTTTGACTCAATTAATATATATAGGAATATAGGATGAATCTCCGGGATGGGTAGAAATAGAAAGCGATTTTCAATGCTTTGCTTATGTACAACTGCAAAGTAAGAAACATTATAATTGGATTAGGTAGATAATTTTTCAGTCATTCATTGAATGATAAATCACTACAAGTGACGGAGATACGCGATTTAAATAACGGAAAATCCAATATTTTAAAATTGTATCTAGAATGACTGGAAAAGTGGAAACAAGGCCAGATATAATTTGATCATTATGAACAAATCCAAAATCCTTGTAGACAAAGCCAATCATCAGTTCCCAACCATGGGGCGAATGAAATCCGATACATAAATCAGTTAATAAAAGAAGAGAAAAAGCTTTTATTGTGTCACTTAAGTTATATAGGAATTCTTGAGCCCAAGAATTAAGAATAACGAGTTCTTTATTACCCAAAATAGAATAACCACTTAGAATAATGAAACATATTATATTTGTCGAGAAGTGCAAAATCGTATGAATACGACCCTCGTTGTGTATCTTGATTAATTGGATTGTTTCTTTGTGAATTCCTATACGAAGGTTTTGTAGATGTGTCTCCGAGTATTCCTTGATCATTTCCTCTAAGAAGAGGAGTTCCTCTAATTCTATGAATTTTTCTAGAATACTCTTTTCTTCAAGATCATTCAAAAAAATTTCGGATTGCCTAGTGTTCCACCAATTAGTAACCCATGATTCCAGACTTTTTTGAAAGGAGAGAGAAATCCACCAGGGCAAAAATACTATAGATGCAAGATATAAAAGAGGAGTGAATGCTTTCTTTTTTGCCATTTTTTCATCTGTGAATTGTTAATGAACCCGTCTCATTCGTCGACTCTATGTAATCTAATATTTCTCTCACGCATCAGTTCTATTACAAGTTATCAAACCTATGAATCTATTCACTCTTTTTTATTTGTGATTTCGTGGTTAGGCCTTGAATCTAGAAAAAAATACGGAAAAAGATGAAAAATTCGAATGAATATATATGAATAAATAATATAATAAAAATTGTTTCCCTATATCTCAATCAGTCAAATTCGAAGCATATATCTCTTTTCGATGAACGCCCGGAAAAACCACTTTAAATAATGAATATGAATAGTATTCAGATTTTGAGACAAAAGAACTCTTTTTCTATCATTCTCCTTTTCTATCATTCTCCTTTTCTATCATTATATAAAAAAAACCTCTAATATTTCGAAAAAATTTAACTGACTATGAGTAGTCATCGATAGAATAATTGAGGTAATTTTCTGAAAAATATTGTGAAAAATGAGTGACAAAAAACGACATAAATAAATTGGCTACATTATAAGAGATCCAAAATTTTCGTCATTAAGGAGCACAAAAAGTCTAAAAAGAAGCTTCAAAAAAATTACAAGATATGATCTATCTGAATCTAAAGTTTCAATTCCAACAACTAAAAAGGGGGAATTTCCTTATTTCGAAATGGTTGATTATGAGATTTTCTTTTTTTCTTATTTTTTTATTTAATATATAATTGAGTTGTGTATGTGTATATTTCGATACATATAAAAGATCCCCCAAAAAGGTTTTTTTATACTTGTTCCATATACGTCTGCTTTGACTCGAATGAATGTTCTGAAGAAACCTCAATTAAGTTATGTTATAGAAAAAGAGGATTCTTGCTTTTTTGCCCTCCCGCGAGAAAGCATTAATTTCTCAGCTGATTTCTTAAAATACTTCAATAGGTACACGCAAGAAATAAGCCAATTCAGCAGCTTTTTGTTCCATTTCCCGTGGAGTAAAATTCTCATCAGTACGAGTCAATGGAATGGCTCCCTGGCCTCTGATATCCATATAAAGGACACGACGAGCATAAATACCCTCTTTAACTTCTATTCTGACGGACTGAATATCTTTTATAAGAAATCGGAGGAAGACCCGACGATTTTTTCCAGGGAATCCCCAACGAAAGATACACACTATTCCGTCTTTTCTATCAAATCGATCATAACCACTACCTACATTCCACGAAATTGTGCACCACAAATAGGAGCTAATAAAAAGACCCGCGATCCCATAGAAAGACATCACAATCCCTTGTGGAAAAAAAACTATTTGCTGAGACGGAAATAAAGATATCAAATTTCTACCAAGATAACTCGAGGTTCCAACCAACAAGAATCCTAATGAACCTAAAAAAAGGATAACAGCCCAGCAGAAATTACTTGTTTTTCGAGCCCCCGTTATAGGTTCTATCCATATATGTTCTGATCGACAACTCATACTTGATCCGGTTGCTTTTTTTGGAATTGAGAGAATACCCCAAATGAATTTGCCGTTTATTTCCGAAGTAACTCGCATCAACTAGCACTAGTTTGATGTGAACCTTTAGGAGTAATTCATTAAATTGGTTAGATCTAAACTAATAACACACCCTTCGTATGACTCACTAAAGATAGCCACATGTATATAGATAGACCAACTTTACAGTTCAGCTATTCGCCGATTCGGGTCTATTTGAAACTAGCTAATAGCATTTTGGGGAGATTTCGACGGAAGCCTCTTATACCATATTTAGCTAAATGGATATCTGTGTTATGATACAAGCGTCAGTTTTGAAAAAAAAAAAGAGAATATTTTGCGCCCTCGGCTCTAAACAATCTTGTTTTTTTGAACATGAAGAAATAAAGAAGCCATTGCGATTGCCGGAAATACTAGGCCTACTAAAGGGACCAAAACAGAGGGAAAATTAAGAGTTGTCATAGAATGGGTACCTCGATTTACTATTTGTACCTGTTATTATTATTTAGATTTTATATTTATTATTTATAATATTATTTATAATATAAAGATATCTTATCTTATTATATAATATATATAAAGATCTTACTTATATCTTATATATATTTAATTTANNTTATTTATTATACTTATATCTTACTTATATATATAATAATAATATAATAAATATAATAATATAATATAGTATTTATATTATAATAATTTGATTTGATTATAATTTGATAATTCTAAATTGGAATTATTACTACTTAAAATTTTTATTAATATCTATATCTATTAAGAATTCATTATTAATTAAAAATAATATAAGTATCTACTATCTAAGTCTAAGTGAGTATATAATGTAGTTTTTCATCTTTCTACATGAAAAATTTGAGAGGATATGGATGAGATATTATTTTCTTCATTTTTTGCTCTTGTCTTCGAATTTCATTCACTAAGCAAAAAGTTTTTTTTAATGAATTAGATTCTATTTATATTGATTCAAGGGTTTGTTAGAATCCCATCCAGCAGGGATTCTTAGTCAAAATAGGATTATCGTACGCTATAGAAAGATAAAAAATTCTATACTATATTTTCTAGATTTTAATTTCATTATATATGACGAGAAGAAGATTTTTTTATTTGCCCAATTTCACGAAAAAAAGAATTTCATCTTTTATCTTGTTAATAGAGACTTCTTGATCAATAATCAGGAATATAGAAAAAGGGTCAGATTTCCGATTTTATGTGACTTTTGATTCGTTATACAATTAGATCGTATGTCAACAAAGAAAACCCATTCGTCTCAATTTCACTTGTATTCCGATAAACTAATTACTCGTTTGCTCAAAATAATGGACTTAATGTTCTAATTTTGATTCAAAGGAAAGAAAGTGTGGAGTTGAAATAACTCACTCAGAACGCCTTTTAAAGGATTACGTGGTACAATTAGATCGAATAAACCCTTCTGGAATAAATACTCAGACGCTTGTGAACCTTCGGGTACTGTTTTATTCAATGTTTGTTCAATTACTCTTTTACCCGCAAAGGCAATGTAGGCATTGGGTTCGGCAATAATGATATCCCCCAACATACCAAAACTGGCTGTCACCCCACCAGTAGTAGGAGATGTAAGGATTGGTACATAGAATAACTTTTTATTTGATTGATAATCATATAAAGCAGAAGATATTTTAGCCATTTGCATCAAGCTCAAACTTCCTTCTTGCATACGTGCCCCTCCGGAAGCACACACTATAATAAGAGGTAGAAATTCTTTAGTAGCATATTCAATCAAACGGGTAATTTTCTCCCCGACTACGGATCCCATACTACCCCCCATAAACTGAAAATCCATAACCCCTATTGCTACGGAAATACCGTTTAATTGCCCTATGCCTGTTTGAACAGCCTCGGTTAATCCTGTCTTTCTTTGATAAGAATCGATACGATTTTTATAAGGCTCCTCCTCCGAATGAAATTGAATGGGATCCAGAGAAACCATGTCTTCATCCATAGGCTCCCAAGTACCCCGATCGATCGAAAGTTCGATTCTATCAGAACTACTCA